ATCTACCTAGATAGAATAAAGTATAAATCGAAGAATAAAAAAGGAGGAGTTATATATATAACGGCTTTTTTAGTCCATAATGTATTTCATCAATCTAAGTGGAATAAGCAAAGTGGATTCCTTGTTGGTTAATCGAGTTACAACGAAAACCACACAATTGATGAAGGAAATGTCCGAATTGTTTTGATAATTAATAAGATCAATAAACTAAAGTTTTGTCGTTCTAGGCCGTCGGATTCGACGGAAACAATGATAAATAAATACGAATACAGCAGAAATAAGGGGGGGTCAAAAAAACAAATCAGAGAAAAATTATACAAAGTTATATACAAGCTGCGACCCCCCGTATGGTATTTCTTTAATTGAATTTCATTTGATTAGACGGAAGTTCCTTAAAAAGTTCCGCTTTCTTTAAAAGATTATGAACCGTTCCTGTAGGCTGAGCACCCCTTTCAAGGAAATATAGAATAACAGGAACATTTAAATAAGTTTGATTTTTTATTGGATCATAAAAACCCACTTTTCTAAGATCTTTTCCTTCTCTTCGGGATCGAACATCAATTGCAACGATTCGATAGATGGCTCATTGGGATAGATGTAGATGAATAACACCCCCCCTAGAACCGTATAAGAGGTTTTCTCCTCGTACGGCTCGAGAAAAAATGATTTGATTCGAAGTTTTGTCTATGTATGCAATTCTAATAAATTAAATGACAAGTGGGCCTAAAAAATCAATTAGACTATGATTTCGATTTCAGTCTTTTTTTCTTCCTGAGAAGGAAGAAAGAAACCATTCGTACTCATAACTCAAGTTGGATAACTCTTCAAATAGTTTAAAGGAAAAATTTTGAGTCCATTTTATTTATTGAGTAGTCTTTACCCCCTTCTGTTAGTCTGATCCCGCCAGTGAGACTCTCGAGAGAATTATAAAGGGTATTTCCTTGTTCGTAGATACTTTAATCCTTAATTTTAAATCATTGGGTTTAGACATTACTTCGGCGCTTCTTAATTCTTTCAAAATGGCAGCAACACACCCCTTTTTATTTATTTCTAGCAAAGAATCGTACGGGCAGTTAATTCCCGCGCGGTGCACCTTGAATCGAAAAAGTTTGATCAATCCGGCCAAGTTTTGCTTTTGAATTGGAAACTTGGTCGAATTGGATCCTTTCTATTTGGATCCTTTCTATTTATATATATAGAAGATATATTTACGAAGTTGTTCCAATTAATTGGCATTAACCCTAGATCCTTTTCCCCCAGAAATGAATTAATCCTTTCTACTCGAGCTCCACCGTAGACTATTTACAACCCAACAAAAAATGTTGGGTTCAAGTGTAACAGAACAAACAATGTCGAGCCAAGAGCACCCTCATTCCTAGACAAATGGAAAGTGGTGGGTTTTTAATCCACAACGGACCGTGTCCTTCAAGTCGCACGTTGCTTTCTACCACATCGTTTCAAACGAAGTTTTACCATAACATTCCTCTAATTTGGAACCGGTATGGAATTGATTCAATCATGGAATCATGAATAGTCATTGGTTCTGCTCTCCATAGACTCTGACTACGAAAATCAAAATAAAAAAATTTATATAGGGTCAGTTTAAATTTGAAATTAAATAATGAAAGGATTACAAATTTACAAAAACCAAAAAATTATTGTCATTGAAATAAAACTATACATACTTTATAAACTAAACATTTCCTCATATAAAATGAGGAAATGATTGATATGTATTTTGTTTAAAATGGGGTTGGGTAATATTTAAATAATCGACTCTTATCATAAAATGAATAACAAAGCATAGAATAAATCCCCCCCGCCTCAATCGTTACATAGATTCCCAATTTTTAATTAGATCCAAACACAAAATACCTAAATAAAACGAGATTTAAAGAAAAAACATACATTTATTGTCTCTATCACATATTTCTATATGATAATGATATGGAACTTGATCGTTTGTTAATGAGATTCAAACAGACACAGATATTAAAATTAAGATGGATTAACTCCTAACCACCCCCGACTTCTTTATATGGAAATAATGAAACATAAAAATGGGAATAATGGAACATAAAAAACGGATATGCGCTGGGACGGAAGGATTCGAACCTCCGAATAGCGGGACCAAAACCCGTTGCCTTACCGCTCGGCCACGCCCCATTTGAATTTCTAATCTACGCCAAGAAACAATAATATTGGTATTGGTTGTTTGTCAACTCTAGTAAAAATATCCTATATATCTATAGAATAGATTGGTACTGGGATTTTGATACATATAGATATAGAATTCAACTTAATTTATTGATCATTACATAGAATTCAATTAAGATATTGTATGAAAGTATGATTTCTTCTATTCTCCTTTGAGAATTGGAGGATTTTTGATTGGGTGGATTCAAAGAAAAAGAAGAATTTTTTGTCTACCTTACTTACTTTCTTCCTTTTTACTTATATCAAAAACTCAATCAAAATGCAATTATCTCAAAGAACAAAA